TTCAATGATCTGGAATTTCTGCGAGGAGCTCTGTTCGAGAGGAAGCACTGGCTCTTATCGAAATTGACCTTTTGGCCATTACAACATTACAATCAGCTTCTTACTTCTTTCCAGAAAGATTTTCTGCTTCTTAAGATTCCGTTTATGGCTATTATATAATATTAGAACATCGTTATCAAAGAGAAAGTAGGAGAGTGCTGGGCACGATCTCGAAGCATGGTAAGATGTTATCATTTTCAATGATACCAAGTCCCGGCTTAGCACTTCTTCAGCTAAAATCAACAGGCTAGGTTTGGAACCCTTGTCGCAGCCCTCGAGAAGCTGGAAAGTACCCATGTGGCACACCATCCACAAGCACTCCAAAGTCTTCATTACATAAACATCCATGTATCAAATTCCGCCATTTATCACAAAAGCCCATTCGATCCAAAAAGATGCTTTTGCCATATCCTGACTTTCTTTTGACCCCCCTCCCTCCTATGTTGTCTTTAGGTTAAAATCCCCTATCACTTAAAGCCACCTCGTGAGCCAAGGAGATCTTCTCTACAATAGTGAGTCCTTTAACAAAAGCGCCCCTTTTTCCTTAACTATTTTTATAGGGAGAATCAAACTAATTCTTCGAGCTAGAGAGAATTTTATAGAAAAAGTTACAAAGCTCTCCTTCAAATATCCCATAAATAAAGGTAGGTCGGAATTGGTGAAAATTGGAAGGACTTTAGACTTTCGGAATAAGGGCAATTAAATTGGAATTCAAACTTAGGGCTTAACAGCGCCTTCAGCAAAGAAATTGTGAACCGCCCTGACCAAGTCGTCAACAAAAATATTCCAACAGTGATAATAAAAAAGACCTGGGAATCAAAAAATTGAAAGGATAGGGGAGTCACAGCCCCCAACCAAGGGAGTGGTTACGTTCACTATGTCCCCCTTATTCCCGACATGCTATGGTGCCCCGGGGCTGTCTCGCGAAGATCTTCGATCCGAACCTTCGCATCTACTCTCTCTTAGAGGATGAACCACGCCTTCGCTATCGCAAGAATATAGCGATCGAAGAGCTATGGCTCAGCTGCTTCGCGTATTACACCGTATTGCCCGAAGGGGGCATGCTGCAAGAGCGTAGGTGAGTGATAAGCATAGGAGGCGTGCCCGAAGGGCAGCGGCAGCAGTGTGGTTCCAGATGCCGTCGCTAGATTGAGATCTGCAGGGTGGCGGGTACTTCGACTGCCTTGTATCAGGTGAAGAGAAGGGGGTGGTAGGCTTAGTAGGGCTCGAACCTACAATATCACCGTTATGAGCGGTACGTTTCAACCAATTAAACTATAAGCCCCTACGGATCTCTACATGCAATTCGCTCACTTCGGGAAGAGCGGACGGAAAGAGAAGGCCTTTGTCCTATCTGCTTCTTCCTCTTCCCAGGAATGAAGAATTTTATAAAAAAATGATTTTCTTTATTTTCGTTTTTTATTTTTGTTTATAGATAGATATATAATATAATATTATCTATCTATTATTATTATATATCTAAATAATATTAAGCAAGCGGCCCTTTCGCGACTCAAACAGCCGGTACGCTTTCCGGCTCAAAGGGGCGGGGGCTTTCTATTTGCTTGCAATGCCGGCTGTTCGCCTTTAGTTAGAAGTAGAAGTAGAGGGCGCCGTTTGCCCCACACTTCAGAAAAAGTAAAAAAGTATGGATGAAGTAAAAAAAAGTACATAAGGAGTGAGAAAGAAAAACTTGGTTACGGGAACCGAAGGTTAGGCCGACTACTTTAGTAGAGCAACACCTAAAAAAGTTGATTCCTACCCCTTACCCTTTCTTTCAATGTTGCCAATTCCCAGAATACTAATGTACCCTCGTGTATACAGTTGTCCAACAACTTTCTTCCTCCGACTTCTTTAGCCACTTCCGCATCTGTCGTATTCGGGAAAGCTTGCTTCGTGGCGGAGCATTTAGCAATGCCAGCAGCCTGGTGAGGGCTGGCTGTCTGAGGACAGGTTAAGGCAGGGCCTGCTGGGCTTGCTTCTCATGAGATTGGGTGAGGGAATCAGAAAGGGTCTCAAAAACCGGGCGGGCGGGCAAGCTCCCCGTCGAGCTGCCGATTTCCCTCCTATCCTAATGACAAAACCGGATTCAGAGGTTGTTTCTCTTAAGACGAAAACGTACGATTGCAGTCACGAAGGGTTTCCACCCTACGTCATCATTTTCATGCTTTTTTGTTAAGTAACATGAGCACCTGGGGAGACCGGAGAGCTGTTGGCGGGGCAGAAGCACTCTTAACTGGGGGGAATGCTTTCTATTCGGCCTTCGATTCGATGATGCCTGTCTCGTTGTGGTAGAATAGTACTCCACCATCCGATCTGAGTCCCGGTCGGTGACAGCGGCTGATTGCTTTTTCTTATCGGGGGTTTTGACTTTCCTTCCTGTTCCCTGTTCTGTAGAGCGGTTTATCCCTGACTATCTTAGGGGAAGATTTCTCTCTTCTCTACAAAGACACTCGGAACGCAGTTTGGTCACAGTCAATGGGAATAATACAACATGAAGACAGGACGCATTAATATTCACAAACAAAGACGATACTGAATGGGCTCCTCTGTTGCGCCGTACTGCTTGCTTTGAAACCTATTCGGATGGCGCGAGATAGGATACGCTTTGCTTTCTTGTTGCGTGAAAGTGCTTGAGCGACCGTCGGGAAAGATTTTTAGCGGGGAAGGCAGCCGAGTCGTCCGTCTTATCTTAGAAATTGCCTTATTAAGGTCCCATCCGTCGTAACCCTTACATTGCATTCTAGCGAGTTTGAAGTTTTATTCTTCGTTTCATGTGGTTCCTCGGTAGGTAGGGCTTCCATTAGTATAGTACCGTGTGCTTGTGCAGGTGAAGTGAAGCTTTTGTTGATTGATTCCAGACAGGTCTCTCGAGCCTTCTTTCTCGCTCTCATCTATTTTACATAGATGATTGGTCTCGAGCGTGAAACTCCCCAGGGATTAAAAAAGAAATTCGACTTTTCCCTAACGCCAATAAGAAAGGATGGTGTTTTTAGGTAACAAACCACGCCAAACAGGCTAATCCCGTAGCAAGAAAAAAAGCAGAAAGGAACCGGGGTGGCCAGGTGTGAAGAGAAAGATAGCGTACAACGGAGTAGCCAACTCATAGAAAGAGCAGGGGCGCTAGCTTTGAAACAAGGTAACAGGAGAAACTAAATAATCATCGAGCGAAGATTTTTTGTTCTTCCTTAGTCCAATCGAGATATATTTTATTGTACAATTGATGCGGAACGAAGGCGCTTTCCGGGGAGGTGAGGGTCGTAGACATGATATTTAGATCACCTTGAGTTGAGAAGGAAAATAAGCTATTCAAGTTGGTGAGAGAACGGGATGGGATTGGGAATGAATCGATGGACTCCGGGAAGCTTCGTTCCTACATTCTGCTCTCACTTAAAGGCATTCCTTTTTTTTCATTTTACGGGAAAACAACAAGGAAAGGGGCTAAGATCCTCGTTGACAACATGAATTCGTACGCAAGATACCGAATTGGATCCCTTTCATAGATGGGAATTGATGAATTAAGGAAGCAGTAGCACTCCCTCCCGATGTTTTGCCAGAAGCTCGTTTTCCGACAGAAAGAGAAAACTTCAGCCCCGGACCGAAAGGTGGGCGTCTCGATCTAAACCAGCCTTGTCTACCAAGAATCGATACATCGAGAAGGTAGCATGTCGAACTAGAATGCCCTTAATTGAGGAAGTGAAAACTCCTTTGAAAAGCTTCTATCTGACAGGAGGAAGTACTCAACTAGTGAATGAAAGGAAAGATGACGCCCAGGCGAAGTCAACTTATTCAAGAGTCCTCTTTAATTCAGGTAACTAATTAAGCGCATCTATCTACCAGCAAAGACAGGTTAGAATGGTAATCTATGCTAGGAGTGCCCCTTACCTTAAACCTTAAGTAGCTCACTGAAGGAAGTGTGAAAGTAAGCAAGCAAAGTCTCAACCCGAAATCAATAGCCCGCAAGAAATAGAAAGGAGAAAGCCCATCTCTTTCCAGTAGTATGTAGCTTTACTTCCTTGAACTTCTATGGAGGGCTTAGTTTGCGCAGTTGAGTGGCGCTTGTTGAATACCTCTCGTAGGCCTGTTCCAGGGAATGCTCTTGTCTATTTCTAACTAGTGGTGGAAAGAGAATGAGAAAGAGAGTCATGAAAGAGAATCGATTTCAAGTAGCAGTAGAAGTAGATTACGTAGTAGTGGTAGCTTGTGACCTCTCCTCTGAACCCTATTCTTTTCCACTAACATCTCGCCCGGTAGTAGTAGCTTCCTCCTCTCGCCGTCCCGCCCTTATAACAACTCTGGAACCCAAATCAGTCTTGCAGGAGTGGTAACCCCTGTAGTAAGACTCTTCGGCCTCGTAGTCAATCTACTGATGAGCCTTATCGCCAAAGAAGGGGGAGCCTACTGAAGTTTCAAAAAAAGGAATTGAGAATCATCATAGGCTGTGTTTTAAGTGAAGGAGAGAGACAGGACTTGCTAGGAATTGAATCAATAGGCTCAGGGGCATGCCCCGTATCCGCTGCAAGAGAATCCGCTCTTTGACACATATATTAGACCGTAGCACAAGAGACGATTCGCTCTAGTCCCGTAACCAAGCGAAAGAAGATTCATGGACAGAAGCTGCGGGTAAAACCTCGGTTTGCCCTCAACTATATACGTTGATAGGGGATAACTTCTTTGCTAGCTACCAGCTAAAGGTGATACTATCTACAACTCCTGAAAGAAGGCCAAATAGTGTCTCATCCGACATTCCCTCTCTAAGGAATGCTTATTCAAACCATTTGTGGGAATTTGAGAATTTTCTTCTTTATCTCTTTCTCCTTGCTGGAAGGCTGTTTATGAGCGGAAGGGAAGTAGAGGTAGAGGGTCCGAAGGAGAGAGGAGATCTCTGCTCTTATCGTTAATTAGGTATGCCTCCAGATCTGAATGTATACCCTAGGCCAAGGGGTGCGATCCCCCGAGCA